GAAATTGTAATTTTTTTTTATCTTAGACAAAGAATATTTCTTTTTTTCTTCGTCCTTGGCATTAAAATAAGAGATTTCAAAATGATATGATTCAACCTCAAACCCATTTAAATGTAGCAGATAACAGCGGGGCTCGAGAATTGATGTGTATTCGAATCCTAGGAGCTAGCAATCGTCGATATGCTGATATTGGTGACGTTATTGTTGCTGTGATAAAAGAAGCAGTACCAAATATGCCCCTAGAAAGGTCAGAAGTTGTCAGAGCTGTAATTGTGCGCACCCGTAAAGAACTCAAACGTGATAATGGTATGATAATACGATATGATGACAACGCTGCAGTTGTTATTGATCACGAAGGAAATCCAAAAGGAACTCGAATTTTTGGCGCGATCGCCCGGGAGTTGAGACAGTTAAATTTGACTAAAATAGTCTCATTAGCTCCCGAGGTATTATAAAAGAGGATCGTGATATATTTTATATTTATAGTGGGGTATTTGAAAGAAATAGATTAAGAAATAGATTGTATCTCACGTATATACCTTTATTAATTATTTTTATTAATTATTCATAAACAAATTAAATAAAAAAAACATGTTGATTATATCAAATTTGGAGTCATTAACAATTTTAGTTAATCATGGGCAGGGACACTGTTGCTGAGATAATAACCTCTATACGAAATGCTGATATGGATAAAAAAAGGGTAGTTCGAATAACATCTACTAATATTAACGAAAATATCGTTAAAATACTTTTACGAGAAGGTTTTATCGAAAATGCGAGAAAACATCGAGAAAACAACAAAAATTTTTTGGTTTTAACGCTGCGACATAGAAGGAACAGGAAAGTACCCTATAGAAATATTTTAAATTTAAAACGGATCAGCCGACCCGGTCTACGAATTTATTCTAACTCTCAACAAATTCCTCGAATTTTAGGTGGGATGGGGATTGTAATTATTTCTACTTCTCGAGGTATAATGACAGACCGAGAGGCTCGACTAGAAGGAATCGGTGGAGAATTTTTGTGTTATATATGGTAATCTTTTTAATATACAAATTAGATTCGAAACTTACTATTTGTAATTGTAAAAAAAAAAAAAGAAAAGGAACGAGTTGTCTAATATTGTTCCTCCTCCATTAGTTGATACTTCAAGGGAGCTTTGCCTGGAATGAAAGAACAAAAATGGATTCATGAAGGTTTAATTACCGAATCGCTTCCCAATGGTATGTTCCGGGTTCGTTTAGATAATGAAGATCTGATTCTAGGTTATGTTTCAGGAAAGATCCGACGAAGTTTTATACGGATACTACCGGGGGATAGAGTAAAAATTGAAGTAAGCCGTTATGATTCAAGCAGAGGACGCATAGTTTATCGACTTCGCAACAAGGATTCAAAAGATTAAGTGATTTTTTAACTTGCACATTCCTTTCGCGAGAATATGATTCAAGATGCAAAATATAAAGAAACTTATTTTCTTCCAACTAATAAGTAGATTCAAATTTAAGATAAGGAATGATAAATATGAAAATAAGAGCTTCTGTTCGTAAAATTTGTGAAAAATGTCGACTAATCCGTAGACGAGGGCGAATTATAGTAATTTGTTCCAACCCGAGACATAAACAAAGACAGGGATAATCAGACTGGCTAAAGCAAGTGATACCTAAAAAAGGAATATTTTTTAACATCAAATGGATATATCCATATATCTCTGACTCATATTTATGAGATGATAAAATATGGCAAAAGCTATAACGAGAGTTGGTTCACGTAAGAACGGATGTATTAGTTCACGTAAGAGTGCGCGTAGAATACCAAAAGGAGTTATTCATGTTCAAGCAAGTTTTCATAATACCATTGTAACTGTTACAGATGTACGGGGTCGAGTGGTTTCTTGGTCCTCCGCCGGTACTTGTGGATTCAGAGGTACGAGACGGGGGACACCGTTTGCTGCTCAAACCGCGGCAGCAACTGCTATTCGTACAGTAGTAGATCAAGGTATGCAACGAGCAGAAGTCATGATAAAAGGTCCGGGCCTCGGGAGAGACGCAGCACTTCGAGCTATTCGAAGAAGTGGTATAGTATTAACTTTCGTACGAGATGTAACTCCTATGCCACATAATGGCTGTAGACCTCCCAAAAAAAGACGTGTGTAGAAATGTATATTGAAGAACTATCAAGAAAAACAAGAGAAATAAATGATTCAATGATCTAATCAAATAGTATTACTATGGTTCGAGAGAAAATAACAGTATCTACTCGAACACTAGAGTGGAAGTGTGTTGAATTAAGAACAGACAGTAAACGTCTTCATTATGGGCGTTTTATTCTGTCTCCACTGATGAAAGGTCAAGCCGACACAATAGGCATTGCAATGCGACGAGCTTTGCTTGGAGAAATAGAAGGAACGTGTATCACACGTGTAAAATTTGAGAAAGTCTCACATGAATATTCTACTATAGCGGGGATTCAAGAATCCGTACATGAAATCTTAATGAAT